TAGAACTATCTATGGAGTCTTAGGCATTAAAATTTGGATATTTGTAAACCAAGAATAATAAAATAAAAAATAATAATAATGGTCCTTTCTTTATCTCACCATTCTGCTCATCGATAGAGAAACTCTTTTCTTCTTTTTTTTTTATTAATCAAAGAAAAACGAACAATTATAATTCTATAAGGTTGAATAAAAATTTGATTTACCCTTTAATTTAAAATTAAATTTAGATTTTAGTATAATTGCTATGCTCAGTGTGTGACTCGTTAGTTTTTTCTTTAGAGTTGAGAATAGAGATGAAAAAAAAAAAGGCTGACCCCACTATAAACTTAATAGCTATCAAAACTAAAGAAATTCAAAACTAATAACCAACTTATTGCTTCGTATTGTCGATATCCCAAGAAAAAGTCACTATATGACTGAATCGATCATATAGTTGTAGCAACTGAAATTCTTTTCATAAAAAAAATCTGATTATGAATTGTGAAAAAAAAAGGGATATGGAAAAATGGAAGGATGATAGAAAGAGAGAATAAAGATCTCAATGATATACGATTCCCATATGTATGGTTTATGAAAAATTACCCCATAAAAAAGGCAGTGTTATAAAGCATTAACATCAATATAAAATTACAATCTAATAAGAAATATACAAATAAAAAATATAAAGAAAATAGAATAATAATAAATCTAATAAAAGAAATGAAAATAATAATCTAAAAAATCTAATCAATATGGATAATATAGTCTATTATGTATGTAATAAGATAGAAAAATATGTATGTAATAAGATAGAAAAATAGATAATCTAAAGAATAGAAAATAGAGAATAATTTCATAGAGCTTCGGGTTAAGAAAAACTGAGAATATTTACTCGGAAACAAATAACAGACTTTGTTGGGAGCTCCATTGCAGAGTTCAGGCCTAAACATTAATGGAGAAGCTATGGGAACGATGGAACCTGTGACTACATAGGATTTTCTTGAAAACGAAGAAATACTAAAGATTCATTGGGTAGGATGGCGAAATGAACCAAGAAAAACTGGATTTCTTCTGAAGGGTCATGAATTGACCCTACAAATGAAGGAGGAAAGAGTCAATATTCGCCCGCGAACCCTTTCTTTATTTTTATTTAATTTTAAAATTTCATTTATTGAATGAAATACATAAATACATGTGTATATGTAATATTATGGAATCATTTCACTCGTGAGGAGCTGGATGAGAAGAAATTCTCATGTCCGGCTCTGCAGTAGAGATGGAATTCAGAAAAAACCATCAACTATAACCCCAAAAGAACCAGATTTCGTAAACAACATAGAGGTAGAATGAAGGGAATATCTTGCCGAGGCAATCATATTTGTTTTGGTCGATATGCTCTTCAGGCACTTGAACCTGCTTGGATCACAGCTAGACAAATAGAAGCAGGGCGAAGAGCAATGACGCGATATGCGCGTCGTGGTGGAAAGATATGGGTACGTGTCTTTCCCGACAAACCTGTTACTGTAAGACCTACAGAAACACGTATGGGTTCGGGCAAGGGATCCCCCGAATATTGGGTATCCGTTGTTAAACCGGGCCGAATACTTTATGAAATGAGTGGAGTATCAGAAACTGTAGCCAAAACTGCTATGGAAATAGCTGCATGCAAAATGCCTATACAAACTCAATTTGTTATTTCAGGATAGGTAAACAAAAGTAAAGGAGTATTGAGAATGAAAAAAAAACCACAGATTTCTTTATCTCTGGACAGACAATATTTCTTTTTTTTTTTCATTCTCCCTTGCATTGAAATAAGAGATTCAAATAAAAATGATATGATTCAACCTCAGACTCTTTTGAATGTAGCGGATAACAGTGGAGCTCAAGAATTGATGTGTATTCGAATCATAGGAACTGGTAATCACCGATATGCTCATATTGGCGATGTTATTGTTGCTGTAATCAAAGAAGCAGTGCCCAACATGCCTCTAGAAAGATCAGAAATAATTAGAGCTGTGATTGTACGCACGTGTAAAGAACTCAAACGTGACAACGGCATGATAATACGATATGATGACAATGCAGCGGTTATCATTGATCAAGAAGGAAATCCAAAAGGAACTCGAATTTTTGGTGCGATTGCTCGGGAATTGCGACAGTTGAATTTTACTAAAATAGTTTCATTAGCACCCGAAGTCTTATAGATGAAAATAGGATATAATATTCAAATATCTGAAATAGATCCTATTAATAGATTGTGTTTCATGCATATATTTGAAATTTATAAGAATTTCTTCTAATTGAATAATTTCAAAAAAAAAAATTCAATAAAAAAGAAAACAAAAAAGAAGCATGTTTATTATATCAAAATGGGGGGGCACCAATAACTATAGTTCGTCATGGGTAGGGACATTATTGCCGATATAATAACTTCTATAAGAAATGCTGACATAGATAAAAAGGGAAGAGTTCAAATAGTATCTACTAATATCACTAAAAACATTGTGAAAATACTTTTACGAGAAGGTTTTATTGAAAACGTTCGAAAACATCAAGAAAATCAAAAAAATTTCTTGGTTTCAACCTTACGACATAGAAAGACTAGGAAAGGGAATAAAATAATTTTAAAGCGTATAAGCCGACCCGGTCTACGAATCTATTCCAATTATCAACGAATTCCTAAGATTTTAGGTGGAATGGGAATTGTAATTCTTTCTACTTCTCGAGGTATAATGACAGATCGAGAAGCTCGACTAGAAAAAATTGGAGGAGAAATTTTGTGTTATATATGGTGATTCTCCTGGGATACCCTAATTTTATCTCAAACTTACTATTTGTAAAATAGAGAGTAGAAGTGAATTATAGAACTCTTCCTCTATTAGTTGATACTTAAAGGGGGTTCCCTGGAATGAAAGAACAAAAATTGATTCATGAGGGTTTAATTACTGAATCGCTTCCCAACGGTATGTTCCGAGTTCGGTTAGATAATGAAGATCTAATTCTAGGTTATATTTCGGGGAGAATCCGGCGCAGTTTTATACGTATACTACCCGGAGATAGAGTCAAAATCGAAATGAGTCGTTATGATTCAACGAGGGGACGTATAATTTACAGACTTCGCAAAAAAGATTCGAACGATTAGATCATTATTTTAAACATCCTTTTCGTAGGGATATAATTTGAAGTTCAAAAATGCAATAAACTGATTTTTGTTTCCAAAAAAAGAAAGTAAAAAGTAAGGAATAATAAATATGAAAATAAGGGCTTCTGTTCGTAAGATTTGTGAAAAATGTCGCTTGATTCGTAGGCGGGGGCGAATTATAGTCATTTGTTCCAATCCGAGACATAAACAGAGACAGGGGTAATCCTTCTCAAGTTCTAAATCAAGAACTTTTTAAAAGAAAAACCCATGTACATATAAAAATAAATATGATCTAATAAAATATGACAAAACCTATAGCAAAAATTGGTTTACGTAAGAATGCACGTATTGGTTCAAATAAGAATGAACGTAGAATACCAAAAGGAGTTATTCATGTTCAAGCGAGTTTCAACAATACTATTGTAACTGTTACAGACGTAAGAGGTCGGGTGGTTTCTTGGGCTTCCGCAGGTACTTCTGGATTCAGAGGCACAAGAAAAGGAACACCCTATGCTGCTCAAGTCGCGGCATTTAATGCTATTCGTACATTAGTTGATCGGGGTATGCAACGAGCAGAAGTTATGATAAAGGGTCCAGGTCTCGGAAGAGATGCGGCATTACGAGCCATTCGTAGAAATGGGATGCTATTAAGTTTCGTACGTGATGTAACACCCATGCCCCATAATGGATGTCGCCCCCCTAAAAAAAGACGTGTGTAGAAATAAGAATTCAAGAGATTCCAAGAGAAATAAATGATTCAATGATCTGATCCAATAATCATAAATAAAAGAAAAATCATAGTATGGTTCGAGAAGAAGTAGCAGGATCCACTCGAACACTACAGTGGAAATGTGTTGAATCAAGAGTAGACAGCAAGCGTCTTTATTATGGTCGTTTCGTTCTGTCCCCGCTTATGAAAGGTCAAGCCGATACAATAGGTATTGCCATGCGAAGGGCTTTACTTGGAGAAATAGAAGGAACATGTATCACACGTGCAACATCTGAAAATGTGCTGCATGAATATTCTACGATAGCAGGTATTGAAGAATCAGTACATGAGATTTTAATAAATTTGAAAGAGATTGTATTGAGAAGTAATCTCTATGGAGTTAGGGACGCATCCATTTGCGTCAGGGGTCCCAAATACATAACAGCTCAAGATATCATCTCACCACCTTCTGTAGAAATAGTTGACACGACACAGCATATAGCTAACCTGACAGAACCCATTGATTTGTGTATTGAATTACAAATCAAGAGAGATCGCGGATATCATATGAAATCCACAAATGACTCTCACGATGGAAGTTATCCTATAGATATTGTATCTATGCCTGTTCGAAATGCGAATCATAGTATTCATTCTTATGGGAATGGGAATGAAAAACAAGAGATACTCTTTCTAGAAATATGGACGAATGGAAGTTTAACTCCTAAAGAAGCACTTTATGAAGCTTCTCGTAATTTGATTGATTTATTGATTACTTTTCTACATGCAGAGGAAGAGGACATGAATCTCGAGGAAAATGAAAACAGATGGAATCTACCTCCTTTTTCCTTTCAAGACAGATTCACTAATCTTAATAAAAACAAAAAAGAAATTCCATTGACATGTATTTTTATTGACCAATCAGAATTGTCTTCCAGGACCTATAATTGTCTCAAAAGGTCCAATATACATACATTATTGGACCTTTTGAGTTACAGTCAAGAAGATCTTATGAAAATAGAATATTTTCGCATAGAAGATGTAAAACAGATATTGGGTACTCTACAGAAGCATTTTGCAATCAATTTACCTAAAAAAAAGTTTTCATTTTAAATCCATTGGACTTTTTTCATTTTTTAGTTAAAAAAAAAAGAAGATTTTTAATCTCCGACACGGTCCATATATTTGCAGAATAGATCATAATAAGATTGATGTATCTAAGGAAGATCCAGTAAGGGGATCTTCCTTAGATACCTATGTCGTGGTATTTAACGGTTTAATCAATTTGAAAAAGACCTAAAGTTAGGGATTTCTCAATAGGTAAAGTTGCTCCAATACCTAACCAAAGAGCTACTGCGGTACCGATCAAAAAGACTGTTGTAGCTACTGGACGACGAAATGGATTTTGGAATTTATTGACATTCTCCAAAAAAGGTACTGTCAATAATCCTATTGGTACTGAAACCATTAAAAGAACACCCAATAACTTATTGGGTACTGTGCGAAGTATTTGAAATACGGGAAAGAAGTACCATTCGGGTAATATTTCCAACGGAGTTGCAAACGGATCCGCCGGTTCACCGATCATTGACGGTTCTAAAACTGCTAAGCCCACATTACATGCAATAGTGCCTAGAATTACTACTGGAAAAATATATAAAAGATCATTGGGCCATGCAGGTTCTCCATAATAATTATGTCCCATCCCTTTAGCCAATTTAGCTCTTAATACAGGATCATTCAAATCAGGTTTCTTTGTTATTTGGATAGGTGAATTATTGTGGATCCATCCCCCAAAGGAACCGGACATGATAATTTTTTATCATCCGGCTCGAGCAAGAATCAAAAGAATCACAGAAATAGATCCATATAAGATCTATATTTCATACATATCTACATATTTAATGTAGAATGACTCTATGTAAGAAAAGATTTATCAAATTTCCTTTCCCCGAGTTGCAACGATTCATTGCAAAGAATTCAGTTCTGGCAACAAGGAAATGCTCAATATCCAAGTAGGCTTACAAATTCGATCATGATCAAGTGCTTTTTGGATTGTCTCATGTCTTTTGGTTGGTATTTATCCCCACAACATCTCGATTGTATTACATACAAAAATACAAAGTTTTTACTTGTTACTAATAAAGTCTAGCCCCCGTTCTTCCTTAGATCCCTTATTTAACTCCGATAGTATCCTAAATAAGGGTCGATGCAGAGGAAATGAATGCATCTACATACTATAAAAAACTTACTAAGATTACTATCAATTAATTATAAGAAAATTCCTAAAAAAAAAAAAAAGAAAAATCAAACAAAGTGGAATAAATAGAACATTGGATCATTCCACATCACTTATTCTAGGGATTTTACGGAGCCTTTTCATGCATGACATGATTCGGGTATGGATCATAGAAAATATTCTCCTCAAGCGAACCGGCCTATCCTATGCTACATAAAGGGACTGACGTGATGGTTGGATGCGGAGACACATTGGTTTTTGAATTCCAACATGGCGGATAAAATCATATATCTGCATGGACCAATCAATAGTTCAAGTCACACACTCCCATAATCCATCCTCTTTCAGTTTAGGAAAATATACTTCAACTATTCGATTCGTATCAAATAAACAATACTTCAGAGTTGAATAGAAGTATCCAAATAACATGCCTTATTTTTCAATAATCCATATTTGTAGCAATGAAAGACTCTTGTTCCTCCCCGATATGATAAATTACAAATATCTATGATCTGCCTTCTCTATAAAGGACCCGAAATACCTTGCTTACGTATCATTGGAAAGTGCATTAACATAAATATGGCAGTAAGAAGAGGCAATACAAAAGTATGTAAACTATAAAAACGAGTTAAAGTGGATTGGCCCACACTAGCACTTCCACGTAATAATTCTACCAAAGGCGATCCTATTATAGGAATAGCTTCAGGCACGCCTGTTACAATTTTTACTGCCCAATAGCCAATTTGGTCCCGAGGTAAGGAATAACCAGTTACGCCAAAAGATGCGGTCAATACAGCCAGAACCACCCCTGTAACCCAAGTTAATTCGCGGGGTTTTTTAAAACCACCCGTAAGATACACACGAAATACGTGCAAGATCATCATTAGAACCATCATACTTGCTGACCATCGATGAACTGATCGAATTAACCAACCAAAGTTGACCTCAGTCATTATGTATTGAACAGAGGAAAAAGCCTCTGTAACAGTTGGACGATAGTAAAAGGTCATAGCAAAACCCGTAGCTACTTGTACTAAAAAACAAGTAAGCGTAATCCCCCCTAGACAATAAAATATGTTGACATGAGGAGGAACATATTTACTAGTTATATCATCTGCAATCGCTTGAATCTCGAGACGTTCCTCGAACCAATCATATACTTTATTGAGATAGGTAACCGAAGAAAGACTCCCCCTCTGAGAGCCGTATATGAGAATTTCATCTCGTACGGCTCAAGCCAAAACACACAAATACTGGTTTCAACGGATATGGAATAGAGAGTTTAAAACTTCTTGTTGCTTAGCCGCTTGACTCGATTTGGCCCAAAGATACGAAGTAAGAAAAATCCGGAATCTCTTCTTTGTGATGATAATGCCAAGAAATACAATCTCAAGTTGGCTCATCCATCTTTCTTTATGTTAATCGTGACAGGCCTCTTGATTTTTCTCTTCCCTATCTTTTTTTTTTTTTTGATAGGAATTCTCTTGTTGAGACCCTATGAATCAAATGAAACCTCAGATTCATACTAGAACCACGATGATTTAAGAAAGCCAAAGCTAAACTCAAAGGTTTTCTGAGTAAAAACCGTTGGATCATCACTTCTTTATTAATGAATGTAATAGTAATAACTCAAAAAAATATAGATAAATAGGTTTATTTCGGTCAAAAAAAGTATGAAGGAAAAAAATTGTTTGATTTATAAAAAACCTATTTCCATTTTTTTAATCTGGTTGCGAGGTCTGAATAATAGGTATGAATCATAGTTCAAATATTTCTTTTTTTGATCTATTCTATATAGTCCGTGCTCCAGAGACTAGAATAAATATCTGACGAGGTAGAATCATCTTGATAGAGATGACAGGTCCATTCTCTGTATTATCAATAGGATCAATTCTAACAAGTCACACGCTCATATTCCGTAAATGAAATATCAAAACAAATAAATTTCACGATCGAACTACCAGAATGGTCTATAAATCCAAGTCCTAGTTTTTATGAACTAATTAATTGAAATTCCATCCAGTAAAACAGATGAATTATAAATTTCTAAAATAATAGATAGAAATATTGCAAATAGAGCCATTGCAACTCCCATAAGTGGTGTAGTCCCCCACCCTGGTGCTACTTTTCCATATTCCGAATTCAATGGTTTCAATAAACTCCCTACGCCAGTTCGTCTTGGCACAGATCTAGAACTACTCTCAACGGTTTTTGTAGCCATAAATCCTCTTTCATCATGGGTTAAAATCTGTTGACTTTGTATACCATTCCGTTGTAGTTGTAAATAAACGACATTATCGTGATCTTTTGTGATCTTGAAATTATCGAAAAAATGGAAACAGCAACCCTAGTCGCCATCTCCATATCCGGTTTACTTGTAAGCTTTACTGGGTACGCCTTATATACCGCTTTTGGGCAACCCTCTCAAAAATTAAGAGATCCCTTCGAAGAACATGGGGACTAGTTGAAGTAATGAGCCCCCAATATGAATATTGGGGGCTCATTACTTCAATGGAAATAATGAAAAATCATTTCATTTTTTTAGTTGGAACTTTAGGTGGTTCTCGAAAAAAGATAGCGAAAAAAATTATCCCTAAAGTCGAAACTAAGAGGAATGTATAAACCAATGCTTCCATAGATTCGATCGTGGTTTACAATTATAGCTTCCACACCTATTCGTTTTGGATCATTTACTCACAATTTACTATTACTAACTATTACTATCTATAATAGTATTTAGATACTAGAATCTAGATATAGTTATATCTTATTACTATTAGATTAGATTAGATTCTAATATTCTATTTATTATTTCTTCTATATTTATATTGTATTATTCTTATTCTATTTATAATTTTTCTATATTATTCTAATAGTCTAATAGAATCTATTATTCTATTTATACATAAAAATAAGTTATACATAAAAATAAGAAAAATATAGAAAGAAAATCTAAATATAAAATAAATAGAATTAGAATATATATTTAGATTTATATATTTAGTATATTAATATTAGATTAGATTACTAATTAGATTAATATCTAATATATTAATCTATTAGGAAATATTTAATATGAAATAGATAATAGATTCAATTAATATAGAAAAGAGAAATTCTAGCTTAATTCTAGAAATTAACAAATTCAAAATACTAAATAGCTAAATACTATATTTTGAATATAATATAAATATAAATTTATATACTCTAAATACTATAAATAAGAAATACTAGAAAAAATCGAGGCAAAAGATGGCAAAGGAATTTTGTATCAGACTACTTGTCTCCTTGTAGTTGGATCTCCAAGTTTTTGGAATGCTCCAAATTCTACTTGAGCATCCAAATCTGGATCAATACCGGCAAAAACATCTCTGAACAAGGTTCTGGCGCCGTGCCAAATGTGTCCGAAAAAGAAGAGCAAAGCAAACGTAGCATGCCCAAAAGTGAACCAACCCCTTGGACTGCTACGAAAAACCCCATCGGATTTCAAAGTAGCCCGGTCTAATTCAAAAATTTCACCTAATTGGGCACGTCTAGCATATTTTTTCACAGTAGCAGGATCACTATAAATGACTCCATTGAGTTCACCACCATAGAATTCAACAGTGACCCCTACTTGTTCAACACTATACTTGGATTCTGCTCTTCTAAAAGGAACATCGGCCCTCACAATTCCGTCTCCATCTACCAAAACTACCGGAAATGTTTCAAAAAAGGTAGGCATACGACGTACAAAGAGTTCGCGCCCTTCTTTATCTCTAAATATGGGGTGCCCTAACCACCCAACAGCTATTCCATCCCCGTTATCCATTGAACCTGCTCTGAATAATCCACCTTTCGCCGGATTATTACCAATGTAATCGTAAAAAGCTAATTTTTCGGGAATTTTAGACCAAGCTTCCGATAAGCTCAGATTTTTGGCTAGTCCGGC